GCTATTGAATCGTCTGTGAACGAATCTGCTGCACATGAATGCACAGACTAAACTGTTGGAGGAAGAGAAGTTGACAACTCCGCTCTTACAAATGCAATTGAATCAGCTCTGAGGGATTAACCGGATTGCACTGATTAGGCAGAAAGATGCCATTGACCTATGTTATATGAGACTGTGGAGCACGAAGGGCAGCCTTTCCCCAGGCTGTCTTAATCTGAATGGCAGCGATTGCCATTTGATATAGGCTATTTGCCTTGCTATTCCTCCTCGTCTATTAAAAAGAGAAGGTAAGAAAGTCATATCGGCAAGGAAGAAGAGCGCATTTAGATTAACAATCTCATTGCCTTTTCCTCTTGTTTATTCTATTCTCTGTCAAAGAATGCATATTCTAGCACCATCCGCTCCTCTAGCGGACTCTAAGAAGGGACCTAGTCTGAATCCTATATGCTAGAAATGGTCTATTTTAAAAGGCATCGATTTACTTGACTACCCGGATCGTCGCCGGGTTAAGCACTTAAGCTAAGGCATAGGGCGTAGCGAGTAAAAGAGGCAAAGTCAAGCAATCAGGAGCGTAGCGGATAATCTGTGCAAGAAGTGACTTACCCTTTTGAAAGCAACGGAAGATCCTGAAATTTAGACTTTATTTTATTTTATACACTCTTATCTTAAACGAAGATATTCGTGGCCTCATGAAAACTATTCCCTGAGGAGTAAGCCTAATAGTTTCAGAGGGGGTTGCCCGATTCCTTATGTGATGCCTTTATTTGATTCCGAAGTGCCTTTGGCATGATCGTTTCGAAGTTATTTCATCTTTCATAAGATAGTCTTTTTCTGAAATCAGAATAGTTGTTGAGCGGAACCACCACCTTGGTTGGGATAAGGTGCAGCAGCAGTGGTAATAGCAGTAGAACCGACCACAATGGAAACAGCTTGAGCAAATCCCTTTCTCATTATGAACCTACTTTCTTCCGTCACGTGAAGAAGCCCAAGCAAAGGAACTACATCGAAAGACAAAGCCCTTCAAAACTACCAGCAGCACGAAGAAGAAAAAGACAGACGGAAAAAGAAAGCTAAACGATTGACTTCTTTATGCCTAAGGCAGAGGATGTTTTACACTCTACTTTCAAAGTCAAATTCTATAAGATAAAGAGAGTCTTCCATTGATCTATCTATAGGCATAGGCTAGTCATTAGCTTGAGATCGGCCAATTCGGGTCTTATGCGATGCGGAATTTCTCCTTTCTCTGAGGAATGAATGCTCCCATCGGCCTCTACTTCTAGCTCTGATTCGCACCTCTCCTAGGCCTCATTTTCCTCCGCTCCTTGTTCGTTCCTCACCCTTTCTCTTGTCCACAATCGCCTTTTGACTAGAGGTAGAGAGAGAAAGCCGCCTCCCTCTAATCTTGATACTACAGTCTCCATATCGGCTAATAATAAATAATAGCAATAAGGCAGATCTAGCCTTAAGAAGAGAGTGAGGAAAGGGCCTAGCTTCTCAATAAGTCATTCAAGGAACTAACTATACTTAAGATGTGAGCTATACCTATTCCTTTGAGCTATACCACCTATTCCTTCTTTTCTTATCTCTTCCCTTTCGGGCCGGATCGGATAAAGAAAGGAGCTAAAGAATGAAATATTCAGAAAAGTAGTCCTTACATTTACATCCCTCCGCAAGCATAAGTAGAGTCTCTGACTTCAATAGCCAGTCTTGTACTAATAGATTGCACAGTGCCCAGTCCTCTAAGATCTATTGGCTGAGTAGTCTCTAACTTCCGTATTCTCCTTCCTTTACTTCCCTTCCCTACTCTTTTGAAGTCCGTTTGCCAATGCGTGAACTTCTTTTATTTATGGGAAAAAGCGTGCTTTGATCGCTTATTCCGCACTTATTATACCAATTCAAATCTTGCATTTGCATGCCCTATTATAAACACTAACTGAATGAAACAAGCACTTTTCTAACAAAACAAATTGTGCCACATCTTCTGAAAGACTCCTTGGGAACAGCTGACCAAAAGCAAGCAACCTTTCTCCCGATGTGAGCTTAAAAGAATGGAATGGAATCCGGATGCGTAAGTGCCTTCGCTCCCCTAAGCGGGGATGAACTCAAACTCCTAACAAGGTAGGCAAGCAAAGACGGGTTATGCCTTCCAACCCGAAAACAGTGCTTATTACGACGACAGAGTCAATGGCACAAACGGATTCAATAGCTGGGGTAATGCCGACAACTTCAACGAGAGTGAACAGCTTCTTCGTCTTAAACGGATCAATGGCATTGAATAAAAGCATTTCTCGCCCTAGGTCTGGGATCTTTCCCATCTACCATTCCTCAACAACAGGAGTTCAATAGTAGTGCTTTTTCCTCCAACCTTGAGCAATTCGTGTGAACAGATTCAGGATGAATTTCCATTATGCCTATCGCCTTGAGCTTCCTCCCTTTTCTAGTCTACTTGAAACTTCCGACAACAGCTAAATCTATGGCACTTGCCTTGGCTCGGGTACTCCCCTTCTTTTATAATCCAGTTCAAGCATCATCCTATTAAGGTATATTGATCTGAGAAGGAAGCACTCTTCTATAAACCTTCGAGAAGGTTCGTAGCCTTGCTAACGGTTTTCAACCTTTACCTATGTGCCTAGTGACTGATACCTATCACCGGAGACCCAAGACTAAATTAGTTGTCCTTCTAACCCCGTCCCCCTTGGCTAAATTCTTGTATTCCTTCACTCAACCTTGGCTTGATAGGCTTAGCACGATACTACGGTTCTTCAGGCCCGACTCGGCATGGTTCACCACGTTCCTCTGCTCTTTTTTTGGCTTGTTATAGTTTAACCCCGGCTCCTATGGTCTATTATTTCTCTTCTTAATACCCGACCGCTAGGTTCGTTCGAGAGCACGGTTCCGCTTGGGGCGCTTCTGCAATAAATAGAAATAGCATATATATAGAAGTGATATTTCTAGTCGTCTTGGTATTGGATCCGTTTCACCTATGCTAGAACAAAGAAATCCAGAAAATGGAATTCACCTTGAAATGGAAAGCATTTTCTTTCATGACCGACTGAACGACGACTAAAGCAAGCCTTTCTTTCTGTTCTCTGCCATTTTCTGAAAGGATTTGCTGTGAACCTCTGGCGCTCGCTTTAGTGCTCTGTCCCTAATGGAATGGAATAGGAAGATCTGCCCATGATCTAGTGTTCCACATTTCTGGTATTGGAAGAAGGAAGTGTCTTGACTCTTACCCATGCTGATAGATCGGTTTACGCACCTCTACTATTAAATAAAACAAAATGAAAGCTAACTGCAGGACCCCGTACTATTGATATAGTCTACTACTCTAACTAAGGCAGTACCTGTACTCTGATCCTGACCGGCCACGCCTAATCCCAAGCTATGAGCTGTCTCACGACGAACTATTCGAGCGAAAGCTCTGTTCCTTTCTCTTGCTAGGAAAACATGAGTGCTCTTCCTACCGACATTGATAAATCAAATCATACTTACTACGCATTACTGAGCTGATCGGACTAGCTCCGTTCGCTTTGCTGGTTCCTGAATAACACATTTTCTTTTCTGTGCCGGTACACAAGAATGCTTCAATGGACGGATCAAGAGAATGAATCAAGGGAAGGAAAAAGAGAACAGAGAAGTGGAATGTCTCACATCGCAGCTGCTGGGAAGGAACCTCTAGCTTCACCTACTACGGAGTGGACAGATAGATGAACGAAGCTCTACTGACCACTCCACGCTAACCTGTGGGCTACCGCTTCCATGCTCGCTCAGCTCAGTGAAACTCTTGCGCTAGATTACGCTTCGCTTAACTCTAGGGATGGAATGGAAAGATCTAGTAGTTCCATGCCTGGTATTGAAAGAAGAAAGCACGCGCAAGAAGACTGCCTGTGACTCCCACTGGCACATATTGACAGATCGGTTACACCTCTACTATGGAAAAAATGACTACCACCTAGCAGTAAGCCTTTCCCACCCCCAAGAGAGGGAATCCTTAATCGAAAAAGTGAATCCTGGAAAGGGTCAAAAGCTTATGTTCCCCTTTCAGTAAAGGGCTTTCTTTATTAAGGGAATGCTGTAGCTCTTTGAACAACTGAGCAATCAGGGAAGGTACGCTCACCCTTTTGTTTTGGATCGGTGGGAGAATGGCGAATTGCTCAAGTGGACTATTCGCTTCTAGGCCTTCTTTGAGTATCGAATCCGCAATAAGTCATCCGGACACTGGAAAGTCTCCCGTCTCCTGTCAATCTGCGTGATCTCTATCTGTCGGAATCTCTATCTGTCGTAAAGGTTAGTAATCTTTCCTTGTCTCTTCTCTCGTGTAAACTATGCGCTGCTTGCTTCTGGAGTGCGGGAACTGTCACTATCGCATCAGTAGGATCCGCATTTGTTTGGAAAGTGCTTTGCTGCTCGTTTCAAGGAATAGCAAGCAGAAAACTACAAAAAGGAAGGGGTAGCACATAAACCAAGCTATGATTTTCTCAATCGCATAGAAGATACGAGTCTTCGCGTACAGAAAAAGTGCTATTCCGCACGCATGAGATTCCAGAGGGTCCATTACATCCACCAACAGAGGAGAGGGTCCATCCTCCACCAACTGCTATCATCCCTGGGCCGACAACACGTACTCCACCTTCTCGACCCTATCATTAAGAAAGGCCTTGACGGCTGGAGGGCTCGGAGCTTTCTTCGATGGAGCTTCAACCTCCTTTCCTGAAAGCTCTTGCAGGAATTCTGAAACCCGTCTTTAGGTTTGTCTCAAGCTAGGCTAGAATGTCTTCCCTCTGGAGTGAGTTTTTGGATTTGTTGAATAAGCGTGTGCGCTTGTAGCTCGATAAGGAGGATGCTCCCCGTCCCTCGATTCCTTCCCTTCCTTGTTTTTTGTTCCATTCCAACATCAGATAGCGCTGGGTAGGTTGTTCCGGAACCGGATAACGATTACGATCATCAGACTCTCCATCTCGTTCACGAACTGGATCTCGTGTTCACGAACCCGGCTTTGC